TTCGGAGGAGGAGCCTTATAAAAATCGTATCGATTCTTATCAAAGAAAGACAGGATTAACCGAGGCTGTTCAAACAGGCATAGGGCAATTAAACGGTATTTCCGTAGCAATAGGGGTTATGGATTTTCAGTTTATGGGGGGTAGTATGGGATCCGTAGTCGGGGAGAAAATTACCCGTTTGATTGAATATGCTAGTAAAGAATTTCTACCTCTTATTATAGTGTGTGCTTCCGGAGGGGCACGTATGCAAGAAGGAAGTTTGAGCTTGATGCAAATGGCTAAAATATCTTCTGCTTTATATGATTATCAATCAAATAAAAAGTTATTCTATGTACCAATCCTTACATCTCCTACTACTGGTGGGGTGACAGCCAGTTTTGGTATGTTGGGGGATATCATTATTGCCGAACCCAATGCCTACATTGCCTTTGCGGGTAAAAGAGTAATTGAACAAACATTGAATAAAACAGTACCCGAAGGTTCACAAGCGTCTGAGTATTTATTCCAGAAGGGTTTATTCGATCTAATCGTACCACGTAATCCTTTAAAAGGCGTTCTGAGTGAGTTATTTCAACTCCACACTTTCTTTCCTTTGAATCAAAATTAGAACATTAAGTCCATTATTTTGAGCAAACAAGTAATTCGTTTATCGGAATACAAGTGAAATTGAGACGAATGGGTTTTCTTTGTTGACATAAGATCTAATTGTATAACGAATCAAAAGTCACATAAAATCGGAAATCTGACCCTTTTTCTATATTCCTGATTATTGATCAAGAAGTCTCTATTAACAAGATAAAAGATGAAATTCTTTTTTTCGTGAAATTAGGCAAATAAAAAAATCTTCTTCTCGTCATATATAATGAAATTAAAATCTAGAAAATATAGTATAGAATTTTTTATCTTTCTATAGCGTACGATAATCCTATTTTGACTAAGAATCCCTGCTGGATGGGATTCTAACAAACCCTTGAATCAATATAAATAGAATCTAATTCATTAAAAAAAACTTTTTGCTTAGTGAATGAAATTCGAAGACAAGAGCAAAAAATGAAGAAAATAATATCTCATCCATATCCTCTCAAATTTTTCATGTAGAAAGATGAAAAACTACATTATATACTCACTTAGACTTAGATAGTAGATACTTATATTATTTTTAATTAATAATTAATTCTTAATAGATATAGATATTAATAAAAATTTTAAGTAGTAATAATTCCAATTTAGAATTATCAAATTATAATCAAATCAAATTATTATAATATAAATACTTATTATATTAAATACTTATTATATTATTATATTTTTATTATATTATATAAGTAAGATATAAGTATAATAAATAATAAATAAATTAAATATATATATAAGATATAAGTAAGATCTTTATATATATTATATAATAAGATATCTTTATATCTTTATATTATAAATAATATATATTATAAATAATAAATATAAAATCTAAATAATAATAACAGGTACAAATAGTAAATCGAGGTACCCATTCTATGACAACTCTTAATTTTCCCTCTGTTTTGGTCCCTTTAGTAGGCCTAGTATTTCCGGCAATCGCAATGGCTTCTTTATTTCTTCATGTTCAAAAAAACAAGATTGTTTAGAGCCGAGGGCGCAAAATATTATCTTTTTTTTTTCAAAACTGACGCTTGTATCATAACACAGATATCCATTTAGCTAAATATGGTATAAGAGGCTTCCGTCGAAATCTCCCCAAAATGCTATTAGCTAGTTTCAAATAGACCCGAATCGGCGAATAGCTGAACTGTAAAGTTGGTCTATCTATATACATGTGGCTATCTTTAGTGAGTCATACGAAGGGTGTGTTATTAGTTTAGATCTAACCAATTTAATGAATTACTCCTAAAGGTTCACATCAAACTAGTGCTAGTTGATGCGAGTTACTTCGGAAATAAACGGCAAATTCATTTGGGGTATTCTCTCAATTCCAAAAAAAGCAACCGGATCAAGTATGAGTTGTCGATCAGAACATATATGGATAGAACCTATAACGGGGGCTCGAAAAACAAGTAATTTCTGCTGGGCTGTTATCCTTTTTTTAGGTTCATTAGGATTCTTGTTGGTTGGAACCTCGAGTTATCTTGGTAGAAATTTGATATCTTTATTTCCGTCTCAGCAAATAGTTTTTTTTCCACAAGGGATTGTGATGTCTTTCTATGGGATCGCGGGTCTTTTTATTAGCTCCTATTTGTGGTGCACAATTTCGTGGAATGTAGGTAGTGGTTATGATCGATTTGATAGAAAAGACGGAATAGTGTGTATCTTTCGTTGGGGATTCCCTGGAAAAAATCGTCGGGTCTTCCTCCGATTTCTTATAAAAGATATTCAGTCCGTCAGAATAGAAGTTAAAGAGGGTATTTATGCTCGTCGTGTCCTTTATATGGATATCAGAGGCCAGGGAGCCATTCCATTGACTCGTACTGATGAGAATTTTACTCCACGGGAAATGGAACAAAAAGCTGCTGAATTGGCTTATTTCTTGCGTGTACCTATTGAAGTATTTTAAGAAATCAGCTGAGAAATTAATGCTTTCTCGCGGGAGGGCAAAAAAGCAAGAATCCTCTTTTTCTATAACATAACTTAATTGGGGTTTCTTCAGAACATTCATTCGAGTCAAAGCAGACATATATGGAACAAGTATAAAAAAACCTTTTTGGGGGATCTTTTATATGTATCGAAATATACACATACACAACTCAATTATATATTAAATATTAAATAAAAAAATAAGAAAAAAAGAAAATCTCATAATCAACCATTTCGAAATAAGGAAATTCCCCCTTTTTAGTTGTTGGAATTGAAACTTTAGATTCAGATAGATCATATCTTGTAATTTTTTTGAAGCTTCTTTTTAGACTTTTTGTGCTCCTTAATGACGAAAAATTTGGATCTCTTATAATGTAGCCAATTTATTTATGTCGTTTTTTGTCACTCATTTTTCACAATATTTTTCAGAAAATTACCTCAATTATTCTATCGATGACTACTCATAGTCAGTTAAATTTTTTCGAAATATTAGAGGTTTTTTTTATATAATGATAGAAAAGGAGAATGATAGAAAAGGAGTTCTTTTGTCTCAAAATCTGAATACTATTCATATTCATTATTTAAAGTGGTTTTTCCGGGCGTTCATCGAAAAGAGATATATGCTTCGAATTTGACTGATTGAGATATAGGGAAACAATTTTTATTATATTATTTATTCATATATATTCATTCGAATTTTTCATCTTTTTCCGTATTTTTTTCTAGATTCAAGGCCTAACCACGAAATCACAAATAAAAAAGAGTGAATAGATTCATAGGTTTGATAACTTGTAATAGAACTGATGCGTGAGAGAAATATTAGATTACATAGAGTCGACGAATGAGATGGGTTCATTAACAATTCACAGATGAAAAAATGGCAAAAAAGAAAGCATTCACTCCTCTTTTATATCTTGCATCTATAGTATTTTTGCCCTGGTGGATTTCTCTCTCCTTTCAAAAAAGTCTGGAATCATGGGTTACTAATTGGTGGAACACTAGGCAATCCGAAACTTTTTTGAATGATCTTGAAGAAAAGAGTATTCTAGAAAAATTCATAGAATTAGAGGAACTCCTCTTCTTAGAGGAAATGATCAAGGAATACTCGGAGACACATCTACAAAACCTTCGTATAGGAATTCACAAAGAAACAATCCAATTAATCAAGATACACAACGAGGGTCGTATTCATACGATTTTGCACTTCTCGACAAATATAATATGTTTCATTATTCTAAGTGGTTATTCTATTTTGGGTAATAAAGAACTCGTTATTCTTAATTCTTGGGCTCAAGAATTCCTATATAACTTAAGTGACACAATAAAAGCTTTTTCTCTTCTTTTATTAACTGATTTATGTATCGGATTTCATTCGCCCCATGGTTGGGAACTGATGATTGGCTTTGTCTACAAGGATTTTGGATTTGTTCATAATGATCAAATTATATCTGGCCTTGTTTCCACTTTTCCAGTCATTCTAGATACAATTTTAAAATATTGGATTTTCCGTTATTTAAATCGCGTATCTCCGTCACTTGTAGTGATTTATCATTCAATGAATGACTGAAAAATTATCTACCTAATCCAATTATAATGTTTCTTACTTTGCAGTTGTACATAAGCAAAGCATTGAAAATCGCTTTCTATTTCTACCCATCCCGGAGATTCATCCTATATTCCTATATATATATTAATCGAGTCAAAACAAATTATTCCAGTAAATAACAGAATCGTGGATAGGAAACTCCATTAGTGACCTACCCAAATTTATTGTATAAATTTATTTTCGGGATCAATGGTTGGACCATGCAAACTAGAAATACTTTTTCTTGGATAAAGGAACAAATTACTCGATCTATTTCCATATCGCTCATGATATATATCATCACTCGTACATCCATTTCAAATGCATATCCCATTTTTGCACAGCAGGGTTATGAAAATCCACGAGAAGCGACTGGACGTATTGTATGCGCCAATTGCCATTTAGCTAATAAACCGGTGGATATTGAGGTTCCGCAAGCGGTACTTCCCGATACTGTATTTGAAGCAGTTGTTCGAATTCCTTATGATATGCAAGTGAAACAAGTTCTTGCTAATGGTAAAAAAGGAGCCCTGAATGTGGGGGCTGTTCTTATTTTACCAGAGGGTTTTGAATTAGCCCCTCCCGATCGTATTTCCCCCGAGATAAAAGAAAAGATGGGCAATCTGTCTTTTCAGAGCTATCGCCCCAATCAAAAAAATATTCTTGTCATAGGCCCTGTTCCTGGTCAGAAATATAGTGAAATCACCTTTCCTATTCTTTCCCCCGACCCCGCTACTAAGAAAGACACTCACTTCTTAAAATATCCTATATACGTAGGCGGAAACAGGGGAAGGGGCCAAATTTATCCTGACGGGAGCAAGAGTAACAATACAGTTTATAATGCTAC